TGTATTAAGGTAAAAGGGTTTGTTAGGAAATTAGTGATTGGGGAGGTTTTAGTTAGATGAGGTTTTGATTTATGAAATTCTATCAATGCTGGAATTTAAGTTTTATTTTTGGGGACTACTAGAATGAATTAGAGCCTCTAATAATGGAGTATGTGTTTTCCTTTAATGTTTTTGGGGTTTGGCATTAAAGGCTTTTTAGAGGTGGGGGAAGGGGGGGTTTGGTAAGTGAAATATTGGTTTTGAAGAAGTTGTATGTCCACAAGCATTAACAGATAACCTTCCGGGCTTTGTCTATGGGGATAAATGACACTTGAACGAGAGTTCGGCTACATGATAAGCTGACCTTCATGCCTTGACGGCTATGTTGAGTGATAGCATCCGAAAATAAAAAAATACCAAATGAACGGGATTTCAGTTATGTTGGTCATGGGCTGATTAGACCCATATCATCGAGATGTCTTATTTAAGGGGAACGTATGGACGATAATACATTATATGGCCCTGAGGTAAGAACCAGATGCCTGGTAAAGTTTCACATTAGTCACCCCCAAGTTTAATGGGCCCGGAGCGAGAAGAGGGGTACTGGTGGGCGGGTTGCTGATTTCACGGAGGATGGTAGAAATTGAGACTAAATGTGGTAGGGGATAGTCATATGGACAAGGAAGTTAAATGACTTAATGGTGTATGTCTAATAACACAGATATGTCTAATAAGCATTATTTATATGTATTAGATAATAGACATGTTGTATTTAATTTAATTGTTGATTATATGGTTATGTCGTAATTAATTGATTTAATTTACTTGCTTATATGCTAGGGGAAAATAATTTAATGTACGATATACATTAATGTTTTATGTACTAGATAATTTTATGTACTGTTCAAGAAGTAGTTTAATTAGAATATCAGCTTTGGGTGTTGATGGTGGGGATTAGTTCCTTCTTCTTGATGTCCTGAGAAGATTAGTTCTTCATTTCTGGTTTACAAGACCAGAGTAATTTTTATACTATCGGGACATGGATTTCATTTTAGTATTTTGTCTTCGATCATTCCTGAGATGGGTATGAGGATTAGAATGATTGAAAAGTAGCTGATGGATGCTAGTTGTCCGATGATAATGAATGGGTGTTCTACTGGTTGACCTCCGATTCATGTTAGAATAAGAAGGTTAGCTACTAGGATTCAGTATAGGGTTTGGGTGATTGGACGGAAGGTAAGGCTTCGTTGTTTTGAGGTATGGAGAAAGGGTAGGAAAGCTAGGATGAGAATGGATAGGACTAAGGCTACTACTCCTCCTAATTTGTTGGGAATAGATCGTAGGATGGCGTAGGCAAATAAGAAGTATCATTCTGGTTTAATATGGGGTGGTGTGTTTAGGGGGTTTGCTGGTGTATAATTGTCTGGGTCTCCTAGGAGGTCTGGGAAGAATAGGACTAAGATTATTAGGGAGAGGAGGAGGATGAAAATTCCTAGGAGGTCTTTGATTGTATAGTAGGGATGGAATGGGATTTTGTCTGCGTCTGAATTTAAGCCTGTGGGGTTGTTTGAACCTGTTTCGTGGAGAAATAAAAGATGAACAATTGCTAGGGCTGCAATGATAAATGGGAGGATGAAGTGGAATGCGAAAAAACGTGTCAGGGTAGCCTTGTCTACTGAGAAGCCGCCTCAGATTCATTCGACTAGAGTGGTTCCGATGTATGGAATAGCCGATAGAAGGTTTGTAATTACTGTTGCACCTCAGAAGGATATTTGTCCTCATGGGAGTACGTAGCCTATGAATGCGGTTGCTATAACTGCAAATAATAGAATGACTCCGATGTTTCATGTTTCTATGTAGGCGTAAGAGCCGTAGTAAATGCCTCGTCCTACGTGAAGGAATAGGCAGATGAAGAATATGGAAGCTCCGTTTGCGTGTAAGTATCGAATTAGTCAACCGTAGTTTACGTCTCGGCAGATGTGGGTGACTGATGAGAATGCTGTTATGGTGTCGGATGTGTAATGTATTGCTAGAAATAGTCCTGTGATGATTTGGATGATTAGGCATACTCCTAAAAGGGAGCCAAAGTTTCATCATGATGAGATGTTAGATGGGGTAGGGAGGTCAATGAAGGAGTGGTTGATAATTTTAAGTAGGGGGTGAGTTTTTCGAATGTTTGTCATTAGCTGTTTCTATAGTTGAATTACAACGATGATTTTTCATGTCATTAGTCACAGTTTAATTCTGTGTGGAAATAATGACAAATTATATGTTTATTTTAAGTTTATTGTTTTTGATTGGTTGTTTAGGGTTGGCATTAAAGCCTTCGCCAATTTATGGGGGATTGGGTTTAATTATTAGTGGTTGTATTGGGTGCTTAATGGTTCTGGGGTTTGGGGGGTCTTTTCTAGGTTTGATAGTGTTTTTAATTTATTTGGGTGGGATATTGGTTGTATTTGGTTATACAACTGCTATAGCTACTGAGGAGTACCCGGAGACTTGGGGTTCTAATTGGTTAGTTTTTAGTGTTTTGGTTTTAGGGCTTTTAATGGAGTTGGTTGTGGTTTGTTTTTTTGATCATTATAATGAGGTTGAGTTGGTTGATCTTAGTGGTTTAAGTGATTGATTAATGTATGAGGTTGATGATATTGGGGTAATGTTGGAGGGTGGGATGGGGGTTGCGACGATGTATAGTTGTGCAACTTGAATAATGGTGGTGGCGGGGTGGTCATTGTTTGCTGGTATTTTTATTATTATTGAGATCACTCGGGATTAAGGATGAATAGGGTGAGTGTCAGTATTAGTGTAATTAAGAAAGATAAGAAGTAAAGTTTCACTAGCCCTTTTTGGTTAGTAAATGTTTTGGATATCTGCATATGAATGGTTGAGGTCGATTTTGGAATAAGTTTCTCTAGTCAGATTAAGTCTAGGAGGTTTAAGGATAATTTGAAGCTTGGGTTTAGGGTTTTTTGGGGGATAATTCGGTGAATAATTGGAGGGTAATAGCCAAGTGATGTTGAGAATAATGAGGTTTGTGTGGGTTTGTTCATAGAGAAGTTTAGGGTTAGGTTGTTGAGTTCTAGGGCTAGAATGAATCCTAGGATTGAGATAAATAGGGCTGTGGTTTTTAGATATCAGGGTATGGTGAGAATTTGGATGTTAGTTGGGGGAATGTTGTATGAGATAAAGAATCCGGCTATAATGCTTCCTAATGCTAGGCGTTTAATAGGATTAATTAGGTCGGGGTTATTTTCGTTTATAATAATAAGGGGAGAATAGCGTGGTTTTGTTATTGTGACAAAGTAAATAATTCGCATACTGTAGATAGCAGTTATGGACGTGGCGATTAGTGTGATTAGAAGGGCTCAGGCGTTGGTATTGCAGGTATTAATGGCTTCGATGATTAGGTCTTTTGAGTAGAAACCAGTGAGGAATGGTATTCCGGTCAGGGCTAAGCTGCCAATGGTCAGGCAGGATGATGTGAATGGTAGGGTTTTTGTTATGTTGCCTATTTTGCGGATGTCTTGTTCGTCATTTAAGCTGTGGATAATTGATCCGGAGCATATGAATAGTATGGCTTTGAAGAATGCATGGGTGCAGATATGTAAAAAGGCTAGGTAAGGTTGATTAATTCCTAAGGTTACTATTATTAATCCTAGTTGGCTGGATGTGGAGAATGCTACAATTTTTTTGATGTCATTTTGGGTTAATGCGCAGATTGCTGTGAATAGTGTGGTGAGAGCTCCAAGGCATAGTATTATTGTTAGAATAGTGCTATTGTTTGAGGTTAGTGGATGAAATCGGATTATTAGGAAAATCCCTGCTACAACTATAGTGCTTGAGTGAAGTAGGGCTGAGACAGGAGTTGGGCCTTCTATAGCTGAGGGAAGTCATGGGTGAAGGCTGAACTGGGCTGATTTTCCTGTGGCTGCGATGAGAAGGCCTAGGAGTGGGATTAGGTTGTTATTGTTGCTTAGGAGAATTTGTTGAAGTTCTCAGGAGTTTGTGTTTAGGCAGAATCATGTTATGGCTAAAATGAAGCCGATGTCTCCAATTCGGTTGTATAGAATAGCTTGGAGGGCCGCTGTATTAGCGTCTGCGCGGCCGTATCATCATCCGATTAAGAGAAAAGATATAATTCCAACTCCTTCTCATCCGATGAAGAGTTGAAATAGGTTGTTAGCTGAGGTTAGGATTAGTATAGTGATTAAGAATAGTATTAGATATTTGATAAATCGGTTGATGTGCGGATCTGAGTGTATGTATCATGAGGAGAATTGTATGATGGATCAGGTTACAAATAGAGCTACAGATAAGAATAGAATTGAGAAGTAGTCAATTTTGAAGCTTATTGAGAGTTTGATAGAGCTTACAGTAATTCAATGTCAGCTGGTAATTATATATTCTGTATTGGAGTAGAAGAATAAGAGTAGGGGTAGTAGGCTTAGGAAGAATGAGAATTTAATTGATGAGGTGGCATATGAGGGAAAATTGATTAGTTGGATTAGGTTAGTTATGGAGATGAGGATCGGTGTTATGAGTAGGATGAAGATTATGAGGATTGAAGATGTAATAATGTTAATTACTTTTATTTGGAGTTGCACCAAGGTTTTTGGTTCCTAAGACCAATGGATTACTTCTATCCTATAAAAGTAAGAAAGCCATGTGTTTAGACATGGGAGCATGAGTTAGCAGTTCTTGCATACTTTCTTGGTGAGTAAGGAGGGTTAATTCCTGTTGTTAGATTCACAGTCTAATGTTTTTTGTAAACTATACTCGCATATTGTTAATCCTGTAATTAATTTTGGGTTTGTAGTTAAGAGGATAAGTGGAATAATGTGTAGGGCTATGAGGGATAATTCTCGCGTGTGAGAGGGCTGTAGATTGATTATGTGACTAGTAAGTTTACCTCGTTGGGTTGTGATAATTATATACATTGAATATATGGCTGTAATGATAATGTTTAGGCCTGTTAGGATAATGGAAGGGTTAGATCAAGAGAATATTGATATAATGATGAATAATTCACCTATGAGATTAATTAGTGGTGGGAGGGCTAAGTTGGCTAGGCTTGCTGTGAGTCATCATGTAGCTATTAGTGGGAAGATTATTTGTAAGCCTCGGGCTATAATTATAGTTCGACTGTGAATGCGTTCATAGTTAGTATTGGCTAGGCAGAATAGGAGTGATGAGGTTAAACCGTGAGCAATTATTAGTATGGTGGCTCCTATGAAACTTCATGGGGTTTGAATTATAATGGATGCAATGACTAAGGCTATATGGCTTACTGATGAGTAAGCGATTAGTGATTTAAGATCTGTTTGGCGGAGACAGATCGAGCTGGTTATAATTATGCCTCAGAGGGAAAGTAGAATGAATGGGTAAGCTATATGTTTGGTGAGGGGATCTAGAATAATGGAAATTCGTATTATTCCGTAGCCTCCAAGTTTAAGAAGGATGGCTGCTAGGATTATGGAACCTGCGATTGGGGCTTCTACGTGGGCTTTTGGTAGTCATAGATGGACTCCATATAATGGTATCTTAATGAGAAATGCTATTATGCATGCTAGTCATAGGATATTGTTAGATCATGTTGACTCTAGAGGATGAGCGGTGAGAGATAAAATTAGGAAATTGAGTGTTCCTATTGAGTTTTGAATTGAGATTAGAGCGATGAGGAGGGGGATGGAGCCAATTAATGTATAGAATAGGAAGTAGATTCCTGCGTTTAGGCGTTCTGTTTGGTTTCCTCATCGGGTAATAATAATGAGTGTTGGGATTAGAGTAGCTTCAAATAGAATATAGAATAGGATGAGTTCTGTTGCGGAGAATGTTATGATAAGGAGAATTTGGAGGCTGATGAGTATGGAAATGTAAAGTTTTTGGTTGTAGAGAGTTTCTTTTTTTATGTGATTTTGGCTGGCTAGAAGCATTAATGGGAGTAGTCAGGTTGTTAGAATAATTAGTGGGGTAGATAAAGGGTCTGAGGAGAATGTAATTGAAAAGTTTAGGTTATTTTCGTCGTTTTGTCATAAGAGGGATAGGCTGGTTAGGCTTACTAGGAAGCTGTAGGAAGTAATGTTGATTCAGATTTTTTTGTATTTAGATAATCAGGTAAGTGGGAGAAGTATGATTGATGGAATAATAATTTTTAGCATTGTAGGAGGTTTAGGTTTTGTACGTAGTCAGTTCCGTATGTATTGGAGACTTTTACTAGGAGAGCTAGGCCTACTGCTGCTTCGCATGCTGCGAAAACTAGAATGGTGATGGGAATGGGCATTGAGGCTATGGAGTTGGAGTTTAATGTGGATAGTGAAGTTATGATAAATAGGGAGAGTATTATTCCTTCTAGGCAAAGGAGTGTGGATATTAAGTGGGAGCGAAATATGAGAGTGCCAAGGAGTGAAAGGGTAAATGCTAATGTTAGGTTAAGAAAAGTAGATGTCATTGTTGGTAATTATGATTGTGATCATAATCTAATGAGTCGAAATCATTAATTTTATTTAAACTAATTACCAGTTATTCTGTTCATTCTAGTCCTTTTTGCAGTCATTCGTAGGTTAGGCCAAGAGATAGAATAGTAACTAGAATGAAGGCTGAGGCTATTATTGTAGTGGTGTTAGTGGATTGAATTGCTCATGGGAGGGGTAGTAGGAGGGCAATTTCTAGGTCGAATAGTAGGAATGTAATGGCTACTAGAAAAAACTTTATTGAGAAGGGGAGGCGGGCAGAGCTTGTTGGGTCGAATCCGCATTCGTAAGGGTTTGCCTTTTCTGAGTATAAGTTTATTTGGGGGAGTCAGAATGCGATTAGAACAAGGGTGAGTGATAGAAAGGTGTTGATTGTAATAATGATTAATAGATTTATTATTCTCTTCTGAGGTTTATCAGAATTTACTAATTGGAAGTCAGTGGTATTTGTTATACTAAGAGAATAAGATCCTCATCAATAGATAGAAACATATAGGAAGAGTCATACTACATCTACGAAGTGTCAGTATCATGCTGCTGCTTCAAATCCAAAGTGGTGTTTAGATGTAAAGTGGAATTTTAGTTGTCGTAGGAGGCAAACAATGAGGAATGTTGAGCCAATAATTACATGTAGGCCGTGAAATCCTGTTGCTATAAAGAATGTTGAACCATAAATTCCATCTGAGATGGAGAATGAGGTTTCAAAATACTCTGAAGCTTGAAGAATAGTGAAGTAGAGTCCTAGGGTAATGGTAATTAGTAAGGCTTGATTTATGTGGTTGCGTTTTCCTTCTATTAGGCTGTGGTGGGCTCATGTAATTGAGACTCCTGATGCTAAAAGTACGGATGTGTTTAGAAGAGGTACTTCAAGTGGATTGAGAGGTGTAATTCCTGTAGGGGGTCAGCAACCGCCTAGGTCGTGTGTTGGGACTAGGCTGGAATGATAGAATGCTCAAAAGAAGCCGGCAAAGAAGAATACTTCGGAAACGATAAATAGAATTATGCCATATCGAAGTCCTTTTTGGACAATGGGGGTGTGGTGGCCTTGGTATGTTCCTTCACGGATAATGTCTCGTCATCATTGGTATATGGTTAAGATGTTTGTTAGTAAGCCTAAGGATAGAAGAGTGGAAGAGTTATAGTGAAATCATATGACTAGCCCGGATGTTATTAGGAGAGCTGAGAAAGCTCCTGTTAATGGTCATGGGCTTGGATTAACTATGTGATATGCGTGGGTTTGGTGGGTCATTATGTATTATCATGTAGATATAGACTTACTAGGAGAGTGAATACATAAGCTTGAATTAAAGCTACGGCGAATTCAAGTATTGTGAGAAGTAGAAGAATGATGAATGTGATGGTAGCGGTTGGTGGGCTGATGTCTATTAGTACTAGGGTGGCTCCTCCAATTAGGTGCATTAATAGGTGTCCTGCAGTGATGTTAGCTGTTAATCGAACTGCAAGTGCTATGGGTTGAATGAATAAGCTGATGGTTTCAATAATAATTAGTATTGGAATTAGTGAGATAGGGGTACCTTGGGGTAGGAAATGGGCTAGGGAGCTTTTTAGTTTGTGTCGGAAACCTAGAATTACGGCTCCCGCTCATAGTGGGATGGCTATGCTTAAGTTTATTGATAGTTGGGTTGTGGGTGTAAATGTATGTGGAAGGAGACCTAAAAGGTTTGTGGAGCCAATGAATATAATTAGTGAGACGATCATTAGGGTTCAGGTTCGTCCTTTTGGTGTATGAATTAGTATTATTTGTTTGATAATAAGTTTGATTAGTCAATGTTGAAATGAGTGTAGGCGGTTGCTGATGAGACGTTCTGATGATGGAAATAAGATTGATGGGAACATGATAATAGTTACGACAATTGGTAATCCTATTATTGTTGGTGTGATGAATGAGGCAAATAGATTTTCGTTCATTTTGATTCTCAAGGGTTTTTTGTTTTTTCTGTGGTAATGGTTTTAGGTGAAGGTGATGCTGGGAAGGTTTGTGAGGAGAGTTTTAATTGGAATAAGATGAATAGTGTGATTGTTGAAGAAATGATGGTAATGAATCATGTGGATGTGTCTAGTTGTGGCATATCACTGTGGAGATTTTTGGGGTCTCTAACTTTAACTTAAAAGGTTAACGCTCTTAGCTTCGCAGTGATTTTAAATTATTGAGGTTGATCAATTTTCAAAATGTTTTAGTGGAACTATTTCAAGTACGATAGGTATAAAACTGTGATTTGATCCGCAGATTTCGGAGCATTGGCCATAGAATAGGCCTGGGCGGTTTGATGTAACTGTAGCTTGATTTAGGCGACCTGGGATTGCATCGGTTTTAAGTCCTAGTGAGGGGACAGCTCATGAGTGGAGAACGTCTTCGGATGAAATTAGTATGCGAATTGGGAGTTCTATTGGTAGAACTACTCGGTTGTCAACTTCTAGGAGGCGTAGCTCTCCTGGTTTTAGGTCGTTTGTTGGGATCATGTAGGAGTCAAAGCATAAGTCTTCGTAGTCAGTGTATTCATAACTTCAGTATCATTGATGTCCCATGGTTTTTACTGTTAAGACAGGGTTATTGATTTCATCTATTATGTATAAAATTCGAAGGGAGGGAAGGGCAATTAAAATGAGGATGACGGCGGGGAGGATGGTTCAAATGGTTTCTACTTCTTGTGCGTCTATCGTGCTTGTATGTGTGAGTTTTGTTGTTAGCATGAGTGAGATGATATAAAGTACTAGAGTACTGATGAGAAAAACAATTATTAATGTATGGTCATGGAAGTTTATTAGTTCTTCTATGATAGGTGAGGTAGCGTCTTGTAAGCCTAGTTGGAATGGGTAAGCCATATAAGATATATAGATTTAAGTCTATAATTTAACTTTGACAAAGTTATGTAATTATTTTACTAATATCTCATTGAGAAAGACATAGTGGTTATGGGATTGGCTTGAAACCAATTTTAGGGGGTTCGAATCCTTCCTTTCTTATTTTACTTTTACGTAGGAAGGTTCTTCAAATGTATGGTAAGGTGGGGGACATCCGTGGAGTCATTCTAGGTTAGTTGAGGAATAAGAGACTGAAAGTACTTCTCGTTTGGATGCAAAGGCTTCTCAGATTATAAAGATTATTACGAGAACAGCTGTTAGTGAAATAAATGATCCTATAGATGAGACTGTGTTTCATGTAGTGTAAGCATCAGGGTAATCGGAGTATCGTCGAGGTATTCCTGATAGTCCTAGGAAGTGTTGGGGGAAGAATGTCATGTTAACTCCTACGAATATGATAGCGAAATGAGCTTTTGCTCATGTATCGTCTAGAGTATAGCCTGAAAATAGTGGGAATCAATGAACGAAGCCAGCTATAATAGCAAATACAGCTCCTATAGATAAAACATAGTGGAAATGAGCTACTACGTAGTATGTGTCGTGAAGTACAATATCAAGTGAGGAATTTGATAGTACGATTCCGGTTAGTCCTCCTACTGTAAATAGGAAAATAAAACCTAGGGCTCATAGTATAGCTGGAGATCATTTAATATTACCTCCGTGTAATGTTGCAAGTCAACTGAATACTTTTACGCCAGTTGGGATTGCGATGATTATTGTGGCAGATGTAAAGTAGGCTCGTGTGTCTACGTCTAATCCTACTGTGAATATGTGATGAGCTCATACAATGAACCCTAGGAATCCAATGGATATTATAGCTCAAACTATTCCCATATATCCAAACGGTTCTTTTTTACCGGAGTAGTAGGTCACTACATGAGAGATGATACCAAATCCTGGAAGGATAAGGATATATACTTCTGGGTGTCCAAAAAATCAGAATAAATGTTGGTAGAGGATGGGGTCTCCTCCTCCTGCTGGGTCAAAAAAGGTTGTGTTTAGATTTCGGTCTGTTAATAGTATTGTGATTCCTGCGGCTAGAACTGGGAGTGAAAGAAGTAGGAGTACTGCTGTAATAAGTACTGATCATACAAATAAGGGTGTTTGGTATTGGGTTATGGCTGGGGGTTTTATGTTGATAATAGTGGTAATAAAGTTAATAGCTCCTAGGATAGAAGATACACCAGCTAGGTGTAGGGAGAAAATAGTCAAGTCTACTGATGCTCCTGCATGGGCTAAGTTGCCGGCTAGGGGAGGGTAAACAGTTCATCCTGTTCCAGCTCCTGCTTCAACTATGGATGATGCTAAGAGAAGGAGGAAGGATGGGGGAAGGAGTCAAAAGCTTATATTGTTTATTCGTGGGAATGCTATATCGGGGGCTCCGATTATTAGTGGGACAAGTCAGTTTCCGAAACCTCCAATTATTATTGGTATAACTATAAAGAAGATTATTACGAATGCATGGGCTGTAACAATTACGTTGTAAATTTGGTCATCACCTAGGAGAGCGCCTGGCTGTCCTAGTTCAGCTCGAATTAGAATACTAAGGGCTGTACCTACTATTCCTGCTCAGGCTCCGAATAGTAGATAAAGAGTTCCGATATCTTTATGGTTGGTTGAAAATAGTCAACGGTTTACGAACATAGGTAAAATGGCTGAGTAAGCATTAGACTGTAAATCTAAATACAGGGGTTGAGCCCCCTTTTTACCAAGCCTTAAGGTGATAATCATGTCGAATTGCAAATTCGAAGGTGTAGAGATCCCCTCTACTAAGGCTTCTCCCGCCCCTTTTCTGATAGGCGGGAGAAGTAGATTGAAGCCAGAAATAGGGTGTTTAGCTGTTAACTAAGTTTTCGTAGGTTTAAATCCTTCCAATCTAGTTAAGGTCTTAGCTTAATTAAAGCGATTGATTTGCATTCAATAGATGTAGGAATATAGTCTTACAGTCCTTATCAGAAGTTAAACTTGCTTGTTTTCTTAGAGCTTTGAAGGCTCTTGGACTATAGATATCCTAAACTTCTATATTATTAGTTGTGGTGAGAGTGGTAAGGTAAATGTACTAATAATTGTTAATAGTGGTAGGATGAAGTTGTGTTTATGGTTTATGTGGTGGGATATTATTTTGGAGTTGTTGTTGGTTGGGAATATGGTAAGTGAGGTTGAGTAGATTAAGCGTGTATAGAAGAATAGGTTAAGGAGGGCCATAATAGCTATTAATGTTGATATAGTTGAGCAGTTATTTTTTAATAGCTCTGAGATGATGGCTCATTTTGGTAAAAATCCTGTGAGTGGTGGGAGGCCTCCGAGGGATAGAAGAATTAAAGAGGTTATTGTTAGGACTATTGGTGTTTTGTTCCATAGGAGGGAGATGGTGTTGATTGTTGTTGAAGAGTTTAATGTGAGTGCTATAAATATGGGGATTGTTAGGATGATGTAGATTATTAAGTTTAATAATGTTAGGTTTGGGTTGTATGGGAGGATCGCTAGTATCCATCCTATGTGGGCGATTGATGAGTATGCTATGATTTTTCGTGTTTGTGTTTGGTTTAGTCCCCCTCATGCTCCTGTAAAAATTGACAAGATTGCTAGGATTGACGTGATAATGGGGTTTATGAGTTGGTATATTTGGAATAGAATTGAAAGGGGAGCGATTTTTTGTCAGGTAAGGAGGATAAGTCCAATATGTATTGGGATACCTTGGGTAACTTCGGGAAGTCAATGGTGGAATGGGGCTAGCCCGAGTTTGATTGATAATGAAATTAGTGTTATGTTAAGTAGAATGTTGTTTGTTTGTTGTTGGAAAGTTCAGGTTCCTAGTTGTTTATAGTTTAGAATGATAGCTATTAGAATAATTATTGAAGCTGTCGCTTGTGTAATGAAGTATTTTGTTGCGGCTTCGGTTGATCGAGGATTTTTTTTATTAATTAGAAGAGGAATAATAGCTAGGAGGCTTATTTCTAGGCCTACTCATATTAATAGAAGGTTGGAGCTTGATATTGTAATTATAGGTCCTATGAAGATGGTGAAGTAGATGACAGTTAGGGTAATTGGGTTTATTAGTACGGGAAGGGTTTAAACCAACATTTTCGGGGTATGGGCCCGATAGCTTAATTAGCTGACCTTACTGAATAGGATGAAGTGTATAGGTAGCACGGAGAATTTTGAATTCTTAGGTATAGGTTCAATTCCTATTATCCTAGAAATAAGAGGGTTTAAACCTCTATGATTTACTCTATCAAAGTAACTCTTTTGTCAGACATATTTCTACATGAAGGGTGGAATGCTCGCTATAAAGATTGGTAGGGAGATGTGTCATATGCAGAATGCCAGTGTTAGTGGGAGGAAGTTTTTTCATAGTAGGTGTATAAGTTGATCATAGCGAAAACGTGGGTAGGATGCTCGGATTCATAGGAATGCAGTTGATAGAATTAGGGTTTCTGTTATGAAGTTGGTTGAGTAAAGTTCTGGAAAACTAATGTTGTGTAGTGGGCCTAGGAATACAATGGTTGTTAGGGCGTTTATTAGAATGATGTTGGTGTATTCAGCTATGAAAAATAATGCGAATGGGCCTGCAGCGTATTCAACGTTAAATCCTGATACTAGTTCTGATTCTCCTTCTGTTAGGTCGAATGGGGCTCGGTTTGTTTCTGCTAAGGTTGAGATGTATCATATTATAGCTAAAGGTCAAGCTGGGATTAGGAGTCATATATGTTCTTGGGTGGTAATAAGTATTTGTAGAGAGAATGAGCCGCTTATTAGAAGGACTGATAGTAGAATAATGGCTATTGTTACTTCATAGGAAATTGTTTGGGCAACTGCTCGTAGGGCTCCAAATAAGGAATATTTTGAGTTGGATGCTCATCCTGATCATAGAATAGAATATACTGAAAGGCTTGATGTAGCTAGAATGAACAGGACTCCTAGGTTTAGGTTAATGAGTGGGTGAGGTATGGGTAGGGGGATTCATAGGCTTAGGGCTAGTGTGAGTGATAGGGTTGGAGCAATGATGAATAATGATATTGAGGTGGTTAGGGGGCGCATGGGTTCTTTAATGAATAATTTTATAGCATCTGCGAATGGTTGGAGAATTCCGTAGGGGCCTACAATATTTGGACCTTTTCGTAATTGTATATAACCTAGGATTTTTCGTTCTACTAGTGTTAAGAAGGCTATGGCAATTAGGATAGGGATTAGGAGTGTTAGGATATTAATAAAATGCATTATTAGGGAGAGGATTTGAACCTCTGGGAACAAGGTTTTAAGTCTTACGCAATTTCCTGGCTCTGCCACCCTAATAACCTGGTCTAGGTTTGGTTTATTGTACATATGTATTTTATTGAGATTTTGTTCATAAGTTATGTTAAGAGCGCTTTTGTTAAGGTGGCTCTATTTCTCTTGTCCTTTCGTACTGGGAGAAATTGTAAATAGATAGAAACCGACCTGGATTGCTCCGGTCTGAACTCAGATCACGTAGGACTTTAATCGTTGAACAAACGAACCATTAATAGCTTCTGCACCATTGGGATGTCCTGATCCAACATCGAGGTCGTAAACCCTAATTGTCGATATGAACTCTTAAATAGGATTGCGCTGTTATCCCTAGGGTAACTTGGTCCGTTGATCAAGTAATTGGGTCAATAAGATATTTAGTATTACTTTGACTTGTTAGTCTAGGTTAAAATCATTCGGAGGTTTTTTTATTCTCCGAGGTCACCCCAACCGAAATTTATAGTTTATATTATGGTTTTTAATCCATTAGGGTTATTTTAGTGATAATTAAACTAATTAATTTAAGCTCCATAGGGTCTTCTCGTCTTATTATGGTATTCCAGCCTCTTCACTGGAAGGTCAATTTCACTGATTAAAGATAAGAGACAGTTGAACCCTCGTTTAGCCATTCATTCTAGTCCCTAATTAAGGAACAAGTGATTATGCTACCTTTGCACGGTCAGGATACCGCGGCCGTTTAACTTTAGTCACTGGGCAGGCAATGCCTCTAATACTTGTTATGCTAGAGGTGATGTTTTTGGTAAACAGGCGGGGTTCGTGTTTGCCGAGTTCCTTTTATTTTTTTTAATCTTTCCTTTGGGCACACCAGTGTTGGATTAACAGGTTGGTTTTAGGCAGTTTTATTGAGGGATTAATGCCTGTGATCTGATAATTGACAATGGTTATCCGGGTTGTCATACACTTGTGCAGGGAGAATATAATTCTTGTTACTCATATTAACAGTGTCTCATCTATGAGATTATAGATTAACCCAATTATTGTAATAGGAATTTATGGAGATTTATGGAATTGAAGAGTTTTTAATGTTGAGCTTGAACGCTTTCTTTATTGATGGCTGCTTTTAAGCCTACAATGGTTAAATGGTTTAATATTGTTTATTCACTATCTAAGGTTTTTTCCTTTGCCTAAAGAGCTGTCCCTCTTTTGGCTATGTTTTAAATTTACGTTTTGATTTGTAGTTCTTATAGTAAATTTAAAGTTGAACTGAAGTTCTTTTTTGGGTAACCAGCTATCACCAAGCTCGTTAGGCTTTTCACCTCTACCTAAAAATCCTCCCACTATTTTGCTACATAGACGGGTTGATTCGTTAAATTGTTTTTAGGTAGCTCGTTTGGTTTCGGGGTTTCTAGCTAAAGTTCTTTTGGCTAGGGTTTTTCTAGTTAACTCATTATGCAAAAGGTACAAGGTTTAATCTTTGCTTATTGTTACTTTAAAATAATCTTTCATCTTTCCCTTACGGTACTAACTCTATAGCTCCTGATGGAATAATTTCTTTCTCCAATACTTTTAAGGGGAAAATAAATGTTTTGGTTTAAGAGTAAATATATAATTATGTTTGTAGATGTCAGGGCTAGGATTGGTTCAAAGTGTCCATTTTTATGGATTCTTCTGGGTGTAGACCAGATGCTTTGGAATAAGCTACACTGTGATTATTCCAAGCACACTTTCCAGTATGCTTACCTTGTTACGACTTATCTCCTCTCGTAAATTTGTTGGTGATATTATTTATGGGTACATTAATTTAGTTTGAGGAGGGTGACGGGCGGTGTGTGCGTACTTCATTGCTCTATTCAATTAAGCTCTCTATTCTTAATTTACTACTAAATCCTCCTTTGTCCTTTAGTTTCATAAAGGGTATCGTAATGTTCTTTAGAAAGAAAATGTAGCCCATTACTTTCCACCTCATTGGCTACACCTTGACCTAACGTTTTTATGTTTGTTCTTGTGCTTACTTTGCTTTCTTTTTAGAGTTCGCTGAAGATGGCGGTATATAGGCTGAATTAGCAAGGGGTGGTGAGGTAAAACGGGGTTTATCGATTATAGAACAGGCTCCTCTAGACGGATATAAAGTACCGCCAAGTCCTTTGAGTTTTAAGCTGTGGCTAGTAGTTCTCTGGCAAATAATTTTGTTGTATGCTAATTATTTAGGTTTAGGGCTAAGCATAGTGGGGTATCTAATCCCAGTTTGGATCTTAGCTATCGTGTGTTATATTGGTTGTAGAATTACTTTCGTTGTTGAATTTAAGTCCTAACAATGAATTTTCACATATAAGTTGGATTTTAATTCTATTAGTTTGTTTTTAGTTAACACGTTTTACGCCGAGAGTAATTAGTTAGGGTTAATCGTATGACCGCGGTGGCTGGCACGAAATTTACCAACCCTAAGAGGTATAGCTTAGTCAAATTTTCATTCATTGCTTAATATTTATCACTGCTGGGTCCCGTAGGGGTGTGGCTAGGCAAGGTGTCTTGAGCTATATTATGTGCTTGATACCCTCTCCTCAAATTTTGGATAAATGTTTGAGGGATTTTACACCGGCTTATGGATGTTTGCATGTGTAATCTTACCTTCAACTAATTATAAGGCCAGGACCAAACCTTTGTGTTTATGGGATTTGAACAATCCATCTAAGCATTTTCAGTGCTTTGCTTTATGATAAGCTACATTAAC